GTAATACCCGGAGTAGCAATTTATGATACTATGCAATTTGTGCCACCAGATGTACATACAATATGCATGGGATTGGCCGCTTCAATGGGATCTTTCATCCTGGTCGGAGGAGAAATTACCAAACGTATAGCATTCCCTCACGCTTGGCGCCAATGAGTTTTTTATTTGATTTGAGAGAAAAAAGAAGACTATGCCTTCGCGATATGTAATATGAATAATAATATGAATATATAATATTAAGTAATAATAGCATGGCACTTCGAGTTCGATATGAGCAAACCCTTATTGTTTTTTCATAACATGAGATTATGTATCGGGCGAGTAATATGAGACAAAAGGTACTTCTGATTTGATCTTATCTATCCGGGGTTCATTTTAGCGTCACAAATTTTTTTTTGTTTTCACACCAGAAGTCTCTTTCCAATATTTATGTTATGAAAGGGTACTAAAATGAAAAAAAAAAAAGATCCTTTTTTACTTATTTGATCGGATCAAAAAGAAACTTTGGGATTGCTGAATCACATACGAGATAAATTCTAAATAGAATATAGAAAGCAACGGAACCATCGTAGTATTTTTTAACTCCCCCAAAAAGAAGGGTGGTAAATGGATCATTTAACAATTTGGGTCTGATGGATCCTATTTCTCTTTTTGCTCGACAGAAAGTAAAAGTAAATTCCATTGTGGAGCCGTATGCAATGCACAAAAATGCCTGTACGGTTGTTCAATTATATATATAGTTGTTCTTTTTTTCTTCATTTTTCTTCTTGTTATTCCTTATCTCTTTCCTTCGTACGATACTACGAGATCGAGGAACCATTTATTGTGTTATATCATCAGGGTAATGATCCACCAACCTGCTAGTTCTTTTTATGAGGCACAAACAGGAGAATTTGTCCTAGAAGCGGAAGAACTGCTTAAACTCCGCGAAACCCTCACAAAGGTTTATGTACAAAGAACGGGCAAGCCCTTATGGGTTGTATCCGAAGACATGGAAAGGGATGTTTTTATGTCAGCAACAGAAGCCCAAGCTCATGGAATTGTTGATCTTGTGGCGGTCGAAAATGCCGGGGATTTCACGTAAATCCGCGATTCCATTTTGCACCATAATTGGGATTGGGATGAACTCAAATTTACTATTTTATCTGCTTACCGGAGTAAGTTAAGGTAAAAAATCAAATAGAAATAATTCAGAATCATCTGGTTAGGATTGATCTAAACCAGCCTATTTTATATACGATTTAGCATGCCAACTATTAAACAACTTATTAGAAACACAAGACAGCCAATCAAAAACGTAACAAAATCCCCTGCTCTTCGGGGATGTCCTCAGCGTCGAGGAACATGTACTAGGGTGTATGTGCGACTCGTTCAGATCATGAGCTGGAACAAAACAAAATAAAGGGAAATATTTTTCCAGTATCAATGACCGGTACCAATGAAATGAATAGGATGGGAGAATTCCATTCAATATATGAATCTAAAAAAACCTCCATTGTGTATGAAATTTATGGTTTCTATTGGTGCAAATCCAATCAACTCAATTGGAGATGAGAAGCAATTCCCCATTGGTAGCAAATGGTTATTCATTAAGCGGGGAAATAGTATTTAAGAAGCAAAAGAAATAGGCTCCCACTCTTGCAAGAACGGACTAATAGGGTCAGCTACCTAGCCAACCTTTGTAATTAAATACCGTTACTGTATGGGTGGATCTCATTGTGAAAAGACCTATTGCTGGATAATTCATGGGTAGAGTCAAAGAATGTGAACTGTACAAGTTACTAATAACATTGATTAAATGAGGGAAGGGGCTCCGGTGTATAGAGAGGACCTCACCGTTTAAGAAGCAACCATAGAAACGATGTAACCCACTATTTATTGATCCATTTACCTTTACTTTTTATTGATACTTTATACTCAACTTAATTTACAATTTACTCTTTTTTGTTGATACCTAGTATCAATAAAATTTCTTATTTCGAGGTTAAATGCCTGTAAAAAATCGTGGTTGGGAAGGTCATAGTAGCCAAAGCCATTGGAATTTTTTTTTATACATCGGAAGAATCCGTTTTGTTATTAATAGACCAGGAAAGGGGAAAAGAATGACTAAAAGACAATAAATCAATTAGTTATTCATCAAAGTTTAATTTGATTCAATGACCAGAATTAGACGAGGGTATATAGCTCGGAGACGTAGAACAAAAATTCGTTTATTTGCATCAACCTTTCGAGGGACTCATTCAAGACTTACTCGAACTACTATTCAACAGAAAATGAGAGCCTTGGTTTCTGCTCATCGGGATAGGGGCAGGCAAAAGAGAAATTTTCGTCGTTTGTGGATCACTCGGATAAATGCAGCAATCCGTGAGAGTGGGGTATCAAATAGTTATAGTAGATCAATACATGATCTGTACAAGAGGCAGTTGCTTCTTAATCGTAAAATACTTGCCCAAATAGCCATATCTAATACGAATTGTCTTTACATGATTTCCAAGAAGATCATTAAATAAGGAGATTGGAAGGAATACACCGTAATGATTTAAATGGGGCCCCCGGAGAATGGGCTCCGGGAAGGTAGAGCAGAAATAAATATGATCAATTAAAATATAAAATTGAGTAAAAACGAATGAACACCTTTCAATAAATCAATAAAAAGAAATAGATATTTTACTTTACTATTTTTTCTTACGACGTGACAATCCAATCCGGATTCTCTAATTTTTTTTTTTAATCCAAGTTGGGGTTCGGATTGGAATTTTTATTCCATTTTTATTCAATTGCAATTGGGAAATAGGCCTATCTATTTATTTCTAGTTCGAGGACCTGTAGTTCTAGGAGTCGACTCAGTTCTCTCAAATTGTTTCTCATTATTAAGAAAAGGTAACAAAGATAAAATACGAGCTTGTTTTATAGCAATAGTAATTAATCGTTGTTGTTTCAAAGTCAATCTATTCACTCGTCTAGATAATATTTTTCCTTGTTCACTAATAAATCGACTAATTAAACTCATGTTTCTATAATCAATTCGATCCCCCGGACCAATTGGGGGCAAACGCCTACGAAAAGATCGCTTGGATTTAAGAAAAAGTCGCTTGGATTTATCCATGGTTTATTCCTTATCTTTAAAATCCTATTTCTTAATTCTAATTTCATTTGGGATCCGACCGAAATAGGATTTGTTTGTTTTATTTTTATAATACTATGCTATGTAATTTATTCCAGGGGTTACACACGCATTACATTTTATCTATTTCTTTATCTCCCCATGAATAGTATGTTTGTAACAATAGGGACAAAATTTTCTCAATTCCAATCGACTAGGCGTATTGTGTCGATTCTTTTGAGTAATATATCTGGAAATGCCCCGTGATTTCTTATTAAGATCGTTTCGGGCACAACTGTTACATTCCAAAATAACTCTTACTCTGACATCTTTACCCTTGGCCATGAACCTCCTTTTTGGTTTTGGATTCACTCAACTCTTCTATTTTCGATCCGAAACGAAGAAAAAAAAGAAGTTGCTGACTCGAAATCCAATTCTGAAATATTTCATTGCAATCAATAGAGAAATAATAATAATCAAAGAGAAATAATAATAAGTAATACAACGATTTCTTAGTTCTAGTTCTAATATTCTAATACCAGTATTTTTATTTAATTTAAGTATCTTGTATGCTTTGCTTTTGTTGTCCTCGACCCTTCCTTATTTCTATTTCGGTTCTCCCTCCATTAATTCAGCCTGAACCCGAGTTTCATTGCGGGTGAATCTTCTTTGATTCTTTATCTTTTTTTTTATCCTAAAAACTGACAGAAAGAACAAAACAAAGAAAAGGGAAGTAGGTTAGTCACCGATAATTTTTTGTATCTTTAATCTTCTTCATCCCTAACTAGAATGAAAAAAAGGGAATGTCAACGCATCTGGGAATAAACGATTGATCTCTATCAATAGACCTGCTAAAGACCCGAACCATAGAGTGCTTAACACAGGTGCCACGGAGAGATATGTTTTTATATCTCGCATTGAAAATCCTCCTTTTTTATTGTAATTTTATTGTAATACATATATGATCAGATACATATGTAGTTAAGGATCACTTGGATTTGTACGCGGAATCCCTAACTAAAATGGATATATATATAACCATATAACGGCCCGATATATGACAACAGATATTTTCCTTTCTTTACAACAGAAAAAGATGTCCACTTACTTTCTGAGCATTACAATATAAAAATAAAATTTATCTATATCTATATATTTATCTATATTTATATGTCGGGTTTAATTTAGAAATTATATTCTTCTTTCTTTTATTTTTATTATAATTATATATTATTATATGTTATATGATATGAGACAAACAAAGAAGAAATGGCAAGAGATATTTTATATCAATGGAGGAAATAATGATGTGGAAAACAAGACGGGGATTCTCTACAATGACACTGTCTGTAGGCCAATTGAAAGGGATGTAGCGCAGCTTGGTAGCGCGTTTGTTTTGGGTACAAAATGTCACGGGTTCAAATCCTGTCATCCCTATCTATTACTTCTCTTATGCGCAGTAATGAAGGATCCATTGAGACCAATAAAAATTGGACATACAGAATCTGATACTATATGCATGCAAGATATAGTATATAGTGGGGTTTACAAAGAAAATTCCTTTATAAAATTTATATATATTTAGGGTCTTTTATTTTATTTATTTTATTCTATTTTATATTTATTTATATATTCTATTGTGATAATATTGTGATGTGATAAGAAAGCGCTCTTAGTTCAGTTCGGTAGAACGTGGGTCTCCAAAACCCGATGTCGTAGGTTCAAATCCTACAGAGCGTGATTCTGTTCTCCTTAGGTCGAATTACAATGAAATAACTTTACTACCTTGAGCAGCAACCCGAATTTGACCTCCTCCTTTCTTTAATCCGAAGGAGGTCAATAAAAAAAAAGAGATGTTACTTAATCAAAGGTCCAACTGATCACCGCGCCTGTATTG